ATCCACTTTGAATTTGATAAATGCATTGCTTGTGAAGTATGTGTTCGTGTATGTCCTATAGATCTGCCCGTTGTTGATTGGAAATTGGAAACTGATATTAGAAAGAAAAGATTACTTAATTACAGTATTGATTTCGGAATATGTATTTTTTGTGGTAATTGCGTTGAGTATTGTCCAACAAATTGTTTATCAATGACTGAAGAATATGAACTTTCTACTTATGATCGTCACGAATTGAATTATAATCAAATTGCTTTGGGTCGGTTACCAATGTCAATAATTGACGATTACACCATTCGAACAATTTTAAATTTGCCTGAAATAAAAACTTAAGAACTCATTTTGATCTAAAAGAATGAAGGTTTTTGTTTGGTGAATAACTACAATTATATTCATAATTATATTGATTAGGATTAGGCGGCGAGTAATTTATATTAATATGAAAAATATATTTCTTTTCTATAGTCTATATTGATGATTTGAAAATTGATGATTTGAAAATATATAGATTCAAATTACTCCTTCGAGAGATTTGGCCAATAACTACATCTACATCAATCCATATCCATGAAAATGGAATTTTTCAAATTGAATAATTAAGAACTATTATAAAATAGAAAAAAAGTTATAAAATAGAAAAAAAGTGGAGTTACTTCTTTTTTCCTGACCGGGTCAATAAAGTTATGCAAGATTTTGATTTATTTATCTCTTATATATAATGGATTTACCTGGACTAATACATGATTTTCTTTTAGCCTTTCTGGGATTAGGTCTTATATTAGGGGGTCTGGGAGTAGTATTACTTGCCAATCCCATTTATTCTGCCTTTTCATTGGGATTTGTTTTTGTTTGTATATCGTTATTCTATATTCTATCGAATTCCCATTTTGTAGCTGCTGCGCAGCTCCTTATTTACGTAGGAGCCATAAATGTTTTAATCATTTTTGCTGTGATGTTCATAAATGGTTCAGAATATTCCAAAGATTTCCGTCTTTGGACCGTGGGAGATGGAGTAACTTCCGTGGTCTGTACAAGTCTTTTTGTTTCACTAATGACTACTATTCCAGATACGTCATGGTACGGGATTATTTGGACTACAAAAGCAAACCAGATTGTAGAGCAAGATCTGATAAGTAATAGTCAACAAATTGGGATTCATTTATCAACAGATTTTTTTCTTCCGTTTGAATTTATTTCAATAATTCTTTTAGTTGCGTTAATCGGCGCAATTGCTGTAGCTCGTCAATAATAACTCTTTATAACTGGAAAAACCTTGTTATGAGCTATCACATGTCTTTCCTTTTTTCTATTTGACTTTGTATATAAATTTCTATTTGACTTTGTATATAAAATAGAAATTATTTATTAGTTCAATCTATTCCCAATATATTACTTTGTTGCATTACTCGTTATATTCTAGTCAATCCAATTGGTTAAATTGTTGTTCATATTGAAATGAATCGAGATTTATAAGGAGTTGGTTAATGATGCTCGAACAGGTACTTTTTTTGAGTGCTTATTTATTTTCTGTTGGTCTATATGGATTGATTACAAGTCGAAATATGGTTAGGGCTCTTATGTGTCTTGAACTTATATTAAATGCGGTTAATCTCAATTTTGTAACATTTTCTGATTTTTTTGATAGTCGTCAACTAAAAGGATCCATTTTTTCTATTTTTGTTATAGCTATTGCAGCTGCTGAAGCCGCTATTGGACTCGCTATTGTTTCATCAATTTATCGTAACAGAAAATCAACTCGTATAAATCAATCAAATTTATTGAATAAGTAATATTATAATATAAATTATCACATTATAATTTTCATAAATTAATTTCAATTAGTAAATTAATTTCAATTAGCATGTCTGCCATGTAAGATATGATCATGTTATCACAAAGATAAGAAATCAAAGTATTTTGGCACTGTCAATCCAGAAATAGAGAAAAAAACGGGGAACTCATCGATTCATCTAGTACTAGTATTTAAATATATAATTCATTTATCAATTTACTAGATTGAAACTTTATCGCGTTCAAAAATAGATAGATCCAATGTCGCATTCAGTAAAGATTTATGATACATGTATCGGGTGTACTCAATGTGTTCGAGCCTGTCCTACGGATGTTTTAGAAATGATCCCTTGGGACGGATGTAAAGCCAAACAAATAGCTTCTGCTCCAAGAACAGAGGATTGTGTCGGTTGTAAGAGATGTGAATCCGCCTGCCCAACAGATTTCTTGAGTGTTCGAGTTTATTTATGGTATGAAACAACCCGCAGCATGGGTATAGCTTATTAATACGTTACAGAAACCCCTACTTGAGTCCATTTTTTTACCGCAAAAACCTGTGCTCAAAAATAGATTATTTTTGAGCACAGGTTTTTCTGGTCCAAGTGTATCTTGTCTTTACCACGAACAAATTTCCTTGGTTAACAATAATTGTAGTTTTACCAATATTTGCAGGTTCCTTAATTTTCTTTCTTCCCCATAAAGGAAATAG